GTGAAAGGCCCACTACTTCTTCATGAATGGCCTATTGATTTGATTGATCTCCCTTTCGTATTCATTCGACCTGAGGCAAAAGAGAAGTCATACAAAGAAAGGTTCTTTCATGCAATGCATAACGGGCGGGCCTCCTATGGATTCCTCCAACTCAATGAATGAAGGGGGGAGTATGAGGAAGGCCGGCTTTCTATATGAAGATTCAAAAAGGAAAAGGGTCAAACCATATATTACTGAATAATCTGACTGAATGAGGAAGAGCTCTTTATGTGGTCTCACTTTACCACCATCTGAAATGCGCGAAACTTCGATTGGTGGAAGCCAGTTCATGAAGATTCTCCCTTTTCTTACGTGCAATTCCCCTCTTTCGGTAAGCATCCAGTATCTCAATAGATGAACATTTCTCGTTACTTCTTCTCCTTTGGCTTATACGTCGTTTGAAAGCTGCTCCAAGGATCCAACGAATAGCTAAGGTTTGTTGACGATCCCTGGCTACAATCCCAGGGACATCATAAATAGTACCAGCGACTCCTACTTTTTCCACTTCGCATATGGGCTTTATATTCTCTACGGCGTCAACCATAAGTTTGATTACATCGCCTTCAGTTCGAGCTGGGCGATGAAAAGTTTGATAAACAATAGCACGAACTCTCGTTCTTTTACCATCGATCATGCGAAAGTTGACCAACTTCCTGATCAATTGTTTTTGCTCACCATCCAAGCCCCCCATATAGCTGAGAATTTCCGAGCAATTTACAGCCGCTTTCGATGACGAGGCCGAGAAATTGATATTACGCGATCGTTACTGTCCATCTTTATCAGCCAACTCCCCTGTTTCCATCTTTCCTTTGACCAACGTCGAACCAAATCTTAACGCGTGCAAATCCGGAAATGGGCTTCGATTCAATCAATTTTGAGTACTCGACCTTTGGATCAATGTCCCATCCACCCCCTTGTTTTCGATTGCTGCCCAGGAGGGCACTATGGAGCAACGTTTGAACGCGCTCGGCCTTGTCCACCCTTTCAGCTAAGTATCCCGCTCTTCCCTTGAGTAGACAACACAAACAAGGTAGCCATTCCATCATGAGGGAATGTCCCATACCATCCCTTTTCGTAAGCGACAACATGCCCAATCTGTCATAGCCAACTCGTTTGCGTCTACCAAGCCCACAAGCTTGAGTCTTCAACCAAGACTCGTTGTTCACTTGCCAATTGCATCACCAACTGGTCAAGTGCTCAGCCCGTCAAGGTCTCTGCCAGAAGCGAAAGTTTCAACCGAAAATGGCTTATCAAACTCAGGCAACTTCAGCACCGGCTCAATCACCATCGCCATCTTCAAACCGTCAAAATTTGACAAGCTTCAGACTAGTTCTAACCCCGATCCATCACCAGAGTCAATTCGTACACAAAATTGAGAGTATAGTATAAAAGGTGTCGCTTCAGACACCCCCTTCCCTTAATGAAAAGCCCCCATTCGAGTAGTCTCATAGGTCTGACCAGGGGCTCGGTTCCAACCATTCTTTCTAAGGACAACCTCGCTCCTAGCGAAAGATCAAAGGCCAGGGTCTGAAAGAGTTCACGATCCAATTCATTCCCTCAAATCGGATGACACAAGGCGAACTAGAATAGGCTGATTGATCCAGGTAGCGACAGGCGTAAATCGAAAGGAACCGCGCGTACGCTAGAAAGACGTATAGGCATTCTTTATGATCATATGGATCGCTTTTCGTGACTTTTCTTTCCATAGGCTGATCTTTGAGTCTAACCTGCTTTCTAACTTTAGGGGACCGAGAATCCGTCTTTTGATCCTCCTCGAGTCTCGTCTTTCGAATTAAGCTGTAGATTTAGTTGGTGCAGACGCTGAAGGATCAGCTGACACTAGATAGGAAAGGGTTTCGATCGAAGCTCTCGAACCTGTTCCGAATTTGTTGATTCGGTTTCCGATCCGGTTGGTGTTCCGACATCCCGAATCGAGGTGGCTCTAAACTAAGGTTTGCCTACCTCTCTAGTTACAGAGAGAGGAGAGGGGCTTCGAAGCCTTACTTAATTCAAGCTAGAAATATCGCTAGAAAACTAGCCATATCGTAAGTGGGAAATTTGACAGCTTGGGGGTAGGAGAAAGTGAAAAAGAATGGTATTTGAACCAGGGCGGGCTGAGGAGGCCCTATGTAGTCTTTCTTTTCATGGGTGGTGGGCAGGTTTAAGGGGAATATAGGTTTGCATCAAGGTATGTTGTTTTCAAAAATGTTGATGGGAATGTTGATGGCTTTACGTTCCATATCTCTGAAGACAGGAAGGCACAATCGCTTGAGTCTAGTTCTTGAGCGAAGCGTTGATTTACCCCCTCTTTCTATCCTTCGACACACTATATACGTTGATGTCCATAGCACCACTTTCCGCTTCCTTTCTCTCGGCCGGCTTCGATCACTGCCCTCGATCGAGTCCAGGTCGGTCACTCTCAGTTGTTGTTTCTATACGATGATTCTCGCACACGATTCAG